AAACTGAAGATCTTGGTAAAGTGTGAGTTGGCGGGTCCTAATAATTCATGAAAGGAATTATCACATTCCCACAATTCAATTAGATACAAAATTTAGAAAACCCTTTTCATGAAAAGGGTTTTTTTTTCTAATCCTTTCATTTCAGGTAATTGCTTGGTCGTACAGTGGTAGATAGTATTCGATGAAAGAAACAGAACAAATAATAATTGGAACAATTATCAATATTCGTGATGCAACCATTGCTGCATTAGATCCAAAGGTTCCTTCTTAACCTAGCTACAAGGAAGGGACTGAACTCTATGATATGCAAAGACAGAGTGTGAAACCTAAAATAAAAGGATAATAGCAATTGCTAGTTTTAGAATTGAGTTGGGCTCGAAATAAAGGTTTTATTTCTTCGAGAGATCATGGGATACTTTTATTTTTCTTCTCATTCGAAATATTATGTGCAATTAACCAACCTACTACTGAATGAATCTAATTATTAAAAAAGTAAAAGCGTTATCCGGCTGTTTGTTCCAAAATAGATTAGATAAATTGAAAAAGAAACGAAATGATCAAAATAAAAAAAAAAATGGAATTTTAAAATCCAATTCTTTTATTCCATAGTTACTCAAAGAGAACTTCATTTTTGATTGAAGTTACAAGACACAGTTCTTATTTACTTGACTCACGGGTTGCTTACTGAATCCGTTGATTCGGAATCACGGGATCCGTAGATGTTACAGATGACGAATCCATCTTTTTTTTCTACCCCTTTACTCTCTCTTTTTTAGTGCCAATGGCTGATGAATCAAGAACTTTCAATTGGAACGGATTCTGTCAATTAGTATTTTTTCTTGTCATTGGATCTCGCAAAAATGGAAACTTAGGTAAGTGCTTTATAAACATATGTATAAAAAAGAACATATATCATTTAGCCCCTCCATGACTACTATAACTAGTTATTTCGGTTTTCTACTGGCTGCTTCAACTATAACCCCAGCTCTATTGATTGGTCTGAGCAAGATACGACTTATTTGAAATTCAAATTAATTGAATGAACAATTCATAAAAATGAGTATTTCTGTGAGATTCCCGATATTCTATGTTCCTTCCCGTGTCAATTGCCAATTCTTGGTTATTGAGATTCATGGGCGATTCGGATTAATATTTAGAGATAGATATTACCTCTCTTTTTCTCTTCTTTCAAACAAATTTAAATGATTGAAGTTTTTCTATTTGGAATTGTGTTAGGTCTAATTCCTATTACCTTGGCCGGATTATTCGTAACTGCATATTTACAATACAGACGCGGCGATCAGTTGGACCTTTAATTGAGTAACATCTCTTTTTTTGATTGACCTCCTCTTGAATTTCCAGGAGGTCAAATTAAGGTTGCAGTTCAAGTTAGTGAAGTTATTTTATTGTGATTCGACATTAAAAGAATCACGCTCTGTAGGATTTGAACCTACGACATCGGGTTTTGGAGACCCACGTTCTACCGAACTGAACTAAGAGCGCTTTATTATGATGGGAGATACGAATGTCAAGAAAAGGATTCTTTTCGTACCCCCAATCCATCTTGTATGTATAGTATCATAAAATGATAGATTATGTCCAATTTGAATCGATCTCAATTGACCCCTCGTTACTGTCCATAGGAGAGGTAAGAGGTAATAGGTAGGGATGACAGGATTTGAACCCGTGACATTTTGTACCCAAAACAAACGCGCTACCAAGCTGCGCTACATCCCTTTCATTTGTTGTACAGTGCCATTGTAGGGAATCCCTGTCTTGTTTTCCACATCGTAATTTCCTCTATCTATATAGAATTTCTTTTTCCTTTCCATTCCTTCGATCTTATATAAAAAAGAAAAGAATTATATACATACCTAACATATAAAGGAATGAATATTTATCAGTAATGCTCAGGAAGAAGTGTTTATCTTTTTCAGTTTCAGGGACAGGTGGATCTCATCTACCGGATCATTGTATATATCCATTTTAGTTAGGGATTCCCCGTACAAATACAAATGATCTTTAACTACATATGCATCTGATCATATATATATTACAATATAGAATAAAGTCAATAAAGTTAAAGAAAAAGAAGGAGGATTTTCAATGCGAGATATAAAAACATATCTCTCCACGGCACCTGTACTAGCTACTCTATGGTTCGGGTCTTTGGCGGGTCTATTGATAGAGATTAATCGTTTATTCCCAGATGCGTTGACATTCCCCTTTTTCTCATTCTAGTTATTGACATGGGAAGAGATGAAGAAGATTAGAGATACAATAAATTATCTGTGACTAATCCCCCTCTTTTTTTTTTAGTTGTTTAGGAAAGAAAGAGAAAGAATAAAAGTGGATTGAACCTCATCGAAACTGGGGTTCAGGATAGAATTCATTTTATATAAGGAGAACAGAAATAGAAGTGTGGGTCGAGGGCAGGCTGTTCAAGATCATACAAGATAGTAAATGAAATACTGAGATTAGGAATAATTGATAGTTAGAAATAATTGTATTACTTAATAATTTTATGACTCTATTGATTGCAACGAAATCCTTCATAATTGAATTGATTTCGAGTTAGCAACTTTTCGTTTCATTCCTTTCTTCTTCTCGGCTTCTGTTCGAATCGAAAATAGAAGAATTGAGTGAATCCAAAATCCAAAGGAGGTTCATGGCTAAGGGTAAACATGTCAGAGTAGTAGTTATTTTGGAATGTACCAGTTGTGTCCGAAATGGTTTGAATAAAGAATCGCGGGGCATTTCCAGATATATTACTCAAAAGAATCGACACAATACACCTAGTCAATTGGACTTGAAAAAATTCTGCCCTTATTGTTACAAGCATACGATTCATGGGGAGATAAAGAAATAAATCGAACGGAACGCGTGTGTCACTCTTCCAAGGAAGAGGAAGAAATTACATATATATATATACAAATAAAATCCTATTTCGGTCGGATCCGAAGTGAATGAATAAATGGGATTTTAAAAATAAGAAAGAAATCATGGATAAACCCAAGCGGCCCTTTCGTAAATCTAAGCGATCTTTTCATAGGCGTTTGCCCCCAATTGGATCGGGGGATCGAATTGATTATAGAAACATGAGTTTAATTAGTCAATTTATTAGTGAACAAGGAAAAATATTATCTAGACGAGTGAATAGATTAACCTTGAAACAACAACGATTAATTACTATTGCTATAAAACAAGCTCGTATTTTATCTTCGTTACCTTTTCTTAATAATGAGAAACAATTTGAGAGAACCGAGTCGATCCCTAGAACTACAGGTCCTAGAACCAGAAATAAATAAGCCTATTCCTCAATCGAATCAAAACTCTAATTGGAACTCAGATTGATGTTTTGTTCGAAAAAGCCGCGAGATTGTTGCACCGTAATAATAATAAAAAAAGAATGGAGGAAGAAGAAATCTTTTTTTTTTTTTTATTGAAAGGTGTTCGTTCATTCCTACTACTTATCTTATCATATGAATTTCTACTATACCCTCCCGGAGTTCATTCTCCGGGGAACTCCGTTTAAAGCATTCCGGTGAATTCCTTCCAATCTCCTTATTTGATGATCTCATTGGAAATCGTGTCAAGACAATTCCTATTTGATATAGCTATTTGTGCAGGTATTTTACGATTAAGAAGCAACTGCCTCTTGTACAGATCAAGTATTAATCGACTATAACTACGGGATCCCCTATTCTCACGAGTTACTGCATTTATCCGAGTGATCCACAAGCGACGAAAACTTCTCTTTCGCCTGCCTCTATCCCGATGAGTGGAAACCAAAGCTCTCATTTTCTGTTGAATAGTAGTTCGAGTAAGTCTTGAATGAGCCTCTCGAAAGGTTGATGCAAATAAACGAATTTTTGTTCTACGTCTCCAAGCTCTATATCTTCTTCTAACTCTGGTCATTGAATCAAATGAAACTTTGATGAATAACTAATTGATTTCTTTCAGTCATTCTTTTCCCCTCTCCTGGTTTATTAATAACAAAACGGATTCTTCCGATGTATAAAATACAAATTCCAATGGCTTTTGCTACTATAACCTTCCCAACCACGATTTTTTTATTTCTTCCAGGCATTTCACCTCAAAAAAAAAAAGAAATTGTACCGATGTTAGGTATAAAAAAAATCAAAGTAGGTATAAAATAATATAGTAAATAGTGGTTTCCATCGTTTCTATGGTTACTTCTTAAACGGTGAGGTCCTCTCTATACACCGGAGCCCCTTTCCTCATTTAATCAATGTTATTGGTAACTTGTACAGTTCACACTCTTTGGCTCTACCCATGAATTATCCAGTAATAGGTCTTTTTACAATGAGATCTATCCATACAGTGACGGCATTTAATTATGAAGGTTGAATAGGTAGCTGACCCTGTTAGTCCGTTCTTGCAAGAGTAGGAGCATAATCTTTCTGCTTTTTAAATATAATATCATTTTCCCCGCTTAATGGATAACCATTTGCTACCAATGGGAAATTGCTTTTCATCTCAAATCGAGGTGATTGGATTTGCACCAATGGAAACCATAAATTCCATACACAATAGCGGTAGCGGTATATGAGAGATCTTTATTTTTAGATAGTGAATAGAGTTCTTCTATTCTATCTTATTCATGGGTACGGGCCATTGATACTGTAAAAATGGTCTCATTTGTTCTAGCTCATGATCTGAACGAGTCGCACATACACCCTAGTACATGTTCCTCGACGCTGAGGACATCCTCGAAGAGCAGGGGATTTCGTGACATTTCTTATTGGCTGTCTTATGTTTCTAATAAGTTGTTTAATAGTTGGCATGCTGAATCATATACAGAATGGGTTGGTTTAGATCGATCCTAACCAGATGATTATCAATTATTTCCATTTAATATTTTATTCAGGTAAGAAGATAAAAGATCAAATAATGGTTCATTCAAATTATGATTCGAAATGGAATCAAAGATTTATGTCAAATCCCCGGTATTTTCGACCGCTACAAGATCAATAATGCCATGATCTTGGGCTTCTGTTGCTGACATAAAAACATCCCTTTCCATGTCTTCGGATACAACCCATAAAGGATTGCCCGTTCTTTGTACATAAACCCTTGTGAGGGTTTCGCGGAGTTTTAGTAGTTCTTTCGCTTCCAGGATAAATTCTCCTGTGGGTGCCTCATAAAAAGAACTAGCAGGTTGATGGATCATAACCCTGATGATATAACATAATGAATGATTCCTCTACCTCGCATGATTGGGGGAAGGGATAAAGAATAACAAGCGGGGAGAAAAAAAAAAATAGAATTGAACAACCGTACAGGCATTTTTTGTGCATTGCATACGGCTCTGCAATGGAATTTCTTTTTCTCTTCTTTCGTCGAAGAAAGAGACAAGTCGAATCCATCAGACCCGGATCGTTGAATGATCCATTTACCATCCTTCCTTTCGGAGTAATCAAAAATACTATGATGGTTCCGTTGCTTTATATATTTATCTCGTTTGTGATTCAGCAATCCCAAAGTTTCTTTCTAATCCGATCAAATCAAAATTAAGTAAAAAATGATCTTTTTTCACACTCTTTCATAACATAAATATTGGATGGAAAGAGACTTCTGGTGTGGAAGCAAAAAGGTTTGTGACGCTGAAACGGACCCCGATACATAAGATCAAATCGGAAATAACCTTTTTTTCATACTACTATTCCGATACATAATCTCATATTATATTATGAAAAAAAAAAAAATAATAATAATAGTTTGCTCATATCGAACTTGAAATGCCATGCTATTATGACTTAATTATTTTATTCATATTCCATATGGCGAAGGCATAGTCTTTTTTTTTTTTCTCAAATCAAAAAACTCATTGGCGCCAAGCGTGAGGGAATGCTAAACGTTTGGTAATTTCTCCTCCGACCAGGATGAAAGATCCCATTGAAGCGGCTAATCCCATGCATATTGTATGCACATCTGGTGGCACAAATTGCATAGTATCATAAATAGCTATTCCTGGGATTACCCATCCGCCGGGAGAATTTATAAACAAATAAAGATCTTTGGTATCATCTTCTATGCTGAGATATACCATGAGACCAACAAGTTGATTCGAGATCTCGCTATCAACTTGTTGGCCTAAAAAAAGTAATCTTTCTCGATGAAGTCGGTTGATTAGGACAAAATTGTATTCCTTAGGAACCGTACACGCACCTTTGGATGCATACGGTTCAAAAAATCAAAATTGAGAAAAAAAAAAGAAATGTGTCGATTCCAGCCCTATTTCTTTTTTCGTAGCAGGCTTTTTCCTAATGAAGGGGCTTTTTCTTTCATTTTCAAGAAACACGAGTTTTGACTTGCTTCCCTATCTATATAAAAAAGAATTCACTGAACTTATCGAACTAACCTCTCATTGATGTATTGTTTCATCGAGATCCAAATCACTATGTCATTTTCTTGTTCCCGAATGGGCCTCTTCAACTCTTTTAGGTTTATGCTCTACTCCGGGTAAAGGTCTGCCCGAATTCCATTTGTACATATAGGACAAATGATTCCAGTACCACTTCTTTTTGCTACGACTTTCTTCTTTTTCAATTTGTTTTATGCCTTCCACAAAATATTCGATGTATTCACCATATTATTCCATTCCATTGATTGGCGAGATCACTCATATGGTATAAAGAAATCATTTAGGATAGGGTGGGAATCATACATAGATTCCCGATTTGGTATTTTCTGAACGGAGCCTGTATACTTCATTTTATTGGTCCAAGCCAACCATAAATTCTTTTAATTGATAATATGGATCCCCCAACCAAAAATAAATTGATCTAATTGCACTTCACGCTTCGAATTATTGATGGTTCAATCAATCTTTCTTGGGCGAAATAGAGGATATCTCGATCGGGGGAGAAAACGGGGAAATCCCATATGACCCAATATGTCTGACAAGTCACACTATACGTCAACCCAAACTGCATCTTCCTCTCCAGGACTCCGGAAAGGTACTTTTGGAACACCAATGGGCATTAAATGAAAGAAAAAGGAGTTAAGTACTCTATTTCACTTTGATGTGGAAACGTAATAAACAATATAAACAATGGGTTTATTGTCTTCATAATATTGTCATTTATCGTATTTTATCGATCGATTGGAAGATTCATGGAGGAAGACGGAATAAAGGAAAATTCTTACGAACGGATCGTTCGAATGATAAACAAGTATCTATAAATTCGCTCACAAAAAATAGGACTAATCGCCCCATTGCGTATTGGTACTTATTGGGTATAGAATAGATCTGCTTCTTTTTGTTCCTACGAGCAGAAGTTCCATTATTACCAACGTAACAGAATAAATATTAACCCTTGTTTCGAGATAATCCAACGAAAAAGTGAGGTCCATAGCATAGTTATTTCCAATGCGATAAAGTGACATAGTGTCTATTTTTTTTTTTGAGAAAGGGGTATTTCCATGGGTTTGCCTTGGTATCGTGTTCATACCGTCGTATTGAATGATCCTGGTCGGCTGCTTTCTGTCCATATAATGCATACCGCTCTAGTTTCTGGTTGGGCCGGTTCGATGGCTCTATACGAATTAGCAGTTTTTGATCCTTCTGACCCCGTTCTTGATCCAATGTGGAGACAAGGTATGTTCGTTATACCCTTCATGACTCGTTTAGGAATAACCAACTCATGGGGCGGTTGGAGTATCACAGGAGGAACTATAACGAATCCGGGTATTTGGAGTTACGAGGGTGTGGCCGGGGCACATATTGTGTTTTCTGGCTTGTGCTTCTTAGCAGCTATCTGGCATTGGGTGTATTGGGACCTAGAAATATTCTGTGATGAACGTACGGGAAAACCCTCTTTGGATTTGCCCAAGATCTTTGGAATTCATTTATTTCTCTCAGGGGTGGCTTGCTTTGGGTTTGGCGCATTTCATGTAACAGGCTTGTATGGTCCTGGAATATGGGTGTCCGATCCTTATGGCCTAACCGGAAAAGTACAATCTGTAAATCCAGCATGGGGCGCGGAAGGTTTTGATCCTTTTGTTCCGGGAGGAATAGCCTCTCATCATATTGCAGCAGGTACATTGGGCATATTAGCGGGTCTATTCCATCTTAGTGTCCGCCCACCCCAACGTCTATACAAAGGATTACGTATGGGCAATATTGAAACTGTCCTTTCCAGTAGTATCGCTGCTGTCTTTTTTGCAGCTTTCGTTGTTGCTGGGACTATGTGGTATGGTTCAGCAACTACCCCGATCGAATTATTTGGTCCCACTCGTTATCAGTGGGATCAGGGATACTTCCAGCAAGAAATATATCGAAGAGTTGGCGCCGGTCTAGCCGAGAATCTGAGTTTATCGGAAGCTTGGTCTAAAATTCCTGAAAAATTAGCTTTCTATGATTACATCGGTAATAATCCGGCGAAAGGTGGATTATTCAGAGCAGGCTCAATGGACAACGGGGATGGAATAGCTGTTGGATGGTTAGGACACCCTATTTTTAGAGATAAAGAAGGGCATGAACTTTTTGTACGTCGTATGCCTACTTTTTTTGAAACATTTCCAGTAGTTTTGGTAGACGGAGACGGAATTGTTAGAGCCGATGTTCCTTTTAGAAGGGCAGAATCGAAGTATAGTGTCGAACAAGTGGGTGTAACTGTTGAGTTCTATGGTGGCGAACTCAATGGAGTCAGCTATAGCGATCCTGCTACTGTGAAAAAATATGCTAGACGTGCCCAATTGGGTGAAATTTTTGAATTAGATCGTGCTACTTTGAAATCCGATGGTGTTTTTCGGAGCAGTCCAAGGGGTTGGTTCACTTTTGGACATGCTACGTTTGCTTTGCTCTTCTTTTTCGGACACATTTGGCATGGTGCTAGAACCTTGTTCAGAGATGTTTTTGCTGGTATTGACCCAGATTTGGATGCTCAAGTGGAATTTGGAGCATTCCAAAAACTTGGAGATCCAACTACAAGGAGACAGGTAGTCTGATACAACATTGCTATGGTATCTTTCGCCTCTATATTTGATTTTTTTATTTGACAGAAGGTACCGTAGAAATATTGATTTTCATCATCGCCTTTCTTTGCTCTTGTCCTTTCTTTATCTGGGAAATGATCCCAAATGAACAGGTGTGGAAGCTATAATTGTAAACCACGATCGAATCTATGGAAGCATTGGTTTATACATTCCTGTTAGTATCGACTTTAGGGATAATCTTTTTCGCTATATTTTTTCGAGAACCGCCTAAGGTCCCGACTAAAAAGATGAAATGATTTTTCATTATCTTAATTGAAGTAATGAGTCCCCCATATGGGGGACTCATTACTTCAATTAGTCCCCGTGTTCCTCGAATGGATCTCTTAGTTGTTGAGAGGGTTGCCCAAAAGCGGTATATAAGGCGTACCCTGTAAAGCTTACAAGTGAACCAGATATGGAGATGGCGACTAAGGTTGCTGTTTCCATTATTAGAAATTTCAAGACCGCGATGGATCTATGCTACGATAAGATCGTTTATTTAAAACGGAATAGTATACAAAGTCAACAGATCTCAACCAATGAAATAGTATTTATGGCTACACAAACCGTTGAGGGTAGTTCTAGATCTGGGCCAAGACGAACTATTGTAGGGGATTTATTGAAACCATTGAATTCGGAATATGGTAAAGTGGCTCCTGGATGGGGAACCACCCCATTTATGGGTGTCGCAATGGCTCTATTTGCAATATTCCTATCTATTATTTTGGAGATTTATAATTCTTCCGTTTTACTGGATGGGATTTCAATGAGTTAGGTCCATAAGGCTTTTCAATCAAAAATGAATCACTTAGGACTCAGATTTATAGTCCATTCTGGTAGTTCGACCGTGGAATTCCGTTGTTTCGGTATTTCCGGAATATGAGTGTGCGACTTGTTATAATTGATCCTATTGATAGTACAGAGAATGGGTCTGTCATCTCGGTAGAGATGGTTCTGCCTCGTCGGATATTCATCCTAGTATCTGGAGCACGGAATA